CACAGCGAGCCAATCGTCAGAAATTTAATCATAACTGTGAATGTGAAATAGTTATACAAAAAAATGCGGGAGATATAAAAAAAAATGCAAGGTTGTTTGTCTGCTTGGCTAGTCAAACATGGGCTAGTTCATAGATCATTGGGCTTTGATTACCAAGGAATAGAGACTTTACAAATAAAGACGAGGGATTGGCATTCCATTGCTGTTATTTTATATGTATATGGTTACAATTATCTACGTTGCCAATGTGCCTATGATGTAGCACCGGGCGGACTGTTAGCTAGTGTGTATCATCTTACGAGAGTGGAGTATAGTATAGATCAACCGAAAGAGGTATGCATAAAAGTATTTACTCCAAGAAAGACTCCTAGAATTCTTTCTGTTTTCTGGGTTTGGAAAAGTGCGGATTTTCAAGAAAGGGAGTCCTATGATATGTTCGGAATTTCTTATGAGAATCATCCGCGCTTGAAACGAATCTTAATGTCCGAAAGTTGGATAGGATGGCCTTTACGTAAGGATTATATTGCCCCAAATTTTTATGAAATACAAGATGCTCATTAAAGACATATATTCACGAAAGATTTATACCTACTCTTAGCTCAGAGAGTAAGAGATTAATTAGAGTCTCCTTCATATTACTTCTTTTTCATATTCTAAATGGATGACATTCCCTTTCCTTTCTTAATTGAATTGTCTTTTTCTTAGAAATGGACTAAGAAAAAGACAATTCAATTAAGAATTCCGTTGGGATGCTCCAATTTTGAAGATACTTAGTTCAAATTATTCGGGTGAATAGAATGAACAAAACAAAAAGAGTTACACATCATGAATTTTGTACCACAGATATGAATAAAGCATATACCTCCAGACATCTAGCTGAATAAGCGATCCATACTGGATAATGAATATCTGTATCAACCTATGTTTTCAACCCGTAGAATAGATATTCACTATAAATGAATTATGTGCCAGGAACCAGATTTGAACTGGTGACACGAGGATTTTCAGTCCTCTGCTCTACCATCTGAGCTACCCCGACCCTTCTCACCGCATCATCCTTATTTTTATTTTTACTCCAATACTTCGGTCTATGTTAATTAAAAAGACTAACAAAAAGATTACAAAGTTTTATTCCGGCTCTGCCTTTTTGTGTTTGTGAAGATTCACAACCAAGACTTTAGAAATAAGTTTCGATACGAGTAAATAGTATGGATTTTGAATGATTAACAATGATTAAAAAAAGGTATTCTGTTCTCAAAGATGTTAATTTGTACGTGTATCATAAGATACTATATGTGATAAAAAAAGCATTTTGTTCAGATCCATTTGTGAAAGAGTAGAAGGTATGAGAAAGAAAACAAATTTGGAAACGTTAACGAAAAGAGAGAATCAAAAGAATAATAATAAGGGAATCGGAGTCAAAGAGGCTTTTTTGGGGATAGAGGGACTTGAACCCTCACGATTTCTAAAGTCGACGGATTTTCCTCTTACTCTAAATTTCATTGTTGTCGATATTAACACGTAGAACGGGACTCTATCTTTATTCTCGTCCGATAGTTTCTTAAAAGAAAAGATGTATCGTACCTGGGGGTCAATAATTTGATCAACTAATCTAAATATAAATATTCGATTATTTTTTTTTTTCAACTTGGAATACATTAACAACAATTATCTTATTTGTTATATTATAGAATTTTTTGTTAGTTGTTATTTAATATAACAAGAATCAAATATAACAAAATCAAAATACAGAATCAGGTCATCATTAATTATTTGAAATAGTATTTCAATTAATTTCAGCATATACACTATATATACGTATGTATATACCTTTTTATCCTATCGGGATTGGGAGTTGGGACGGAAGGATGCCTTTCCTAAGAAAGGCGGTCAACCGAACCCCATTTGTTAGATGTTAGAACATCTTCCATTGAGTCTCTGCACCTATCCCCTTGTTTTAGTTTTATTCCCGGTTTCTGAACCTTTCTTTGTTTTTGGATTTGGCTCAGGATTGCCCTTTTTTAATTCCAGGGTTTCTCTGAATTTGAAAGTTATTCACTTAGTAAGTTTCCATACCAAGGCTCAATCCAATTAAGTCCGTAGCGTCTACCAATTTCGCCATATCCCCTTTCTTTATATCTCATTATTGCAATTCTATTCTATTTTTTTTGTCTATCCTCTCCTCTTGAATATCTGGACCCTATTTCCATTTTTTGTGCAATCAGAAATAATTATATCATTTCGATATCCTCAATTCAATATGTATGTATATACACCACGTATTAGATATGCCCTTGCTTCCCTTTTTTCGGGGTAACTTTGAATACTCGAAGGATCACTTCTTTACTTTACTAAGTAGTATTCTATGTAAATTGAAATTCAATAAATTGAAACGAAAGTTCAATTAAAGTACCATTATACTATATAAGATAGATAAAAGATTACTGGGAGGATAATATGATAAAAGTAATATGAAGTGAAGTATAACTGAAGTCGAGAC